CAGTTAAAAGACCTGAAGTAGCAAAACCCTGGGTAAAAATAGCACTTGGTCCAATTATTGTGCTTAGAAGATTTTGATTTTTTTTGAAATACGGGACTATATGAATCAGGGAAAAACTCCATGAAAGGAAGATTAATGATTCATATAAATCACTTAGTGGAAAATGTCCCGAATAAACCCAACGAGTAACTAATAATCCTGTTATACAGGAAAAAGTCATTATCATCCCCTTTTCGGATGAATCATATAGTTTTACGATTTCATCGACTAAAAAAGTTATGAAATGAATTGTAATTACAATTGAAACAATCGAAAAAGAAATATGAGTTAATATATGCTCTAAAGTTGAAAATATCATAATTTTTTTTAAGGAGTCCCATAATTATAAAAAGGAAATCGGAAATTGAATTCATTATAGGATCTATTTACTTTTTTTAGGAGATGACATGCCGCCACTCGGACTCGAACCGAGATGCTCTAGCACTGCTTCCTAAGAGCAGCGTGTCTACCAATTTCACCATAGCGGCTTGTCTTGAATTCATAATACCCTATGAATAAGCAATCGTCTAGATTTAAGAATTAAATTGTTGCAATATTTTTTAGGAAAGATTCAAATTGATGAATAAAAATTCGTTCAAATAGGTATTTGAAGGTTCATTATTTGAATTTAGGGTCTTAGTTTTAGTGTGTATTTTAGACTCTCCTCGACTTGAACTCTTGGAAAACTAGATAGTCCAACTATGAATTAAGGGATAGAACCCCCCCCCCAAAAAAACATTTTTGTTTTGTTTTAATGAACTGTTTTTGATTTATTTGATTTCAAACATCGAAACCAAAAAATCCATTTTATCAATGAACAAAAAAATTTTGGATCAGTAAAAATTGACACATATTTATCCAAAAAAATTTGTTAAGTGTTTTTGAGTGGATTGATGGCAATAAATATATGGGAGTCTATATAGGAATTCATAGAAAATCCAAAAAGAAGAAAGTTGCACAAAAAGGTTTAGAATTTTAATCAATTAGTTTCAATGATTTTGATTTTTGACTCGCCTTTCTATAGAAAAAACGTGGATCTAGAGAAAAAAGGTATATTATTGTTTATATTATTGTAAGAAACAGGCTGATGGGGAAAATAATACTCCCCACCTTGGAAATGAGAAAATATACTAAAAAGACAATTACATATCTTATGTTTTTTTGTCAAAAAAAAGGATTCTTTTTTTTTTTTGAATTCAGTACAGTAAAGAGAAAAATCCTTATTCTAATTCTAAGAGCGAAACAAATTCCATTTCCTATTGATTAACTCAACAGGGAATGGAAAGCGGGAATTTTATTTTCGAAACGAAATGGGTCAATTTTTGAGTCAAGCCGATTCAGATTATTGTAACATGTTATGTTTTATTTCTTATTTTATTTGTTTGTTGCACAAAAAAACTTTTGGAATTCCCGGTAGAAATAGATTTCCCTAAGGAAAACGCTTTTAACGCTGCCCAATACCCCTTCCTTTTCCAAAAATTTTTACGAATACGCTTTTTTGATGCAGAAGTACGTTTTTTTGGAACTGCCATTTAAATAAAAATTAAGAGATTACTCATTGGTATAGCTGGATGTGAAAGACATCTATTGTTCAAAAGAAATTTGCGCTTTGCCAATTCATTATGTATTTCTTTTCTAGATAATATTTTTGATTCTAAAATCAAAAAGAATACATAAGATGCGTGAAAGATATGGGAAAATCACATAAACTATTTTTATTACTATAAAAAAAAAAAGAATATTCTTTTTTTTTAGTAACTTGTCAAATTCGCGAAAAATATGCCTAATTTAACTTGAATTTGAAAGTTCGAAGGAGACTAGTAATTAATCTGCTTTTTTCATATGATTTGACCAATTGTAACTTCTTGATTTGAATATTTGAAGTATTTAGCAGAAACTTCTAAAGAATAAGTATAAAAAGAAATAAAAATTCAAAAATTCTATTTCTATTTAAGTTATTAAGTTAGTGCATATCTTTATTTTTTTATTGACTCCTTTCAAAAAGAGGTAAGATCCGGTGAATCGGAAACAATTAATATTAATTAAGAATTAAAAAACTTTTTTTATGGAACAGACATATCAATATGCGTGGATCATACCTTTCCTTCTACTTCCAGTTCCTATGTTAATAGGAGTAGGACTTCTTCTTTTTCCGACAGCAACAAAAAATCTCCGTCGTATGTGGGCTTTTTCGAGTATTTTATTGTTAAGTATAATCATGATTTTTTCAACTAATCTGGCTATTCAGCAAATAAAAAGCAGTTCTATCTATCAATATGTATGGTCTTGGACCCTCGATAATGATTTTTCTTTAGAATTCGGCTACTTGATCGATCCACTTACTTCTATTATGTCAATGTTAATCACTACTGTTGGAATTATGGTTCTTATTTATAGTGATAATTATATGGCTCACGATCAAGGATACTTGAGATTTTTTGCTTATATGAGTTTTTTCAGT